TCCCTTTTGAAGCGAGAATGGATTTTCCTTGATAACTAATATAATGCATGAAAGGGTCCTTAAACAACCATAGATTGTCCTGAAAGGCCTTAGCAAAAGCTTCTACAAGTCCAAGATGTTTTAGTTTTCCATAGAAAAAGATTCGTTCAAGAAGGGTTCCAGAAGACGTTGAGCATAAATGAGAAGATTTGTTACGAAGAAAGACGAAGATGGATTCGTATTCACATAGATGAGAATTATATAGGACGAAGAAAAACCTTTGATTTCTTTTTGAAAAAGAAGAACTGGCTTTATTTGGAGTATTCCAAATACGATACTCGTGGAGAAAGAATCTTAATAAATGTAAAGAAGAAGCGTCTTTTACCCAGTAGCGAAGAGTTTGAACTAATATTTCCAGATGGACTGGGTAGGGTATTAGTATCTCTAACACATAAATTAAATGTGAAAATTTGTCCTCTAAAAAAGGGAATATTGAATGAATTGATCGTAAATTATGAGATTTAACTATTCCTTTCCTTTCTAGCGAAGATAATAATCGGAGATAAAACGGAATTTCTACAATGACTGCAAATCCTTCTGATATCATTTGAAAATTAAAATTTTTGTTGCGCCCAAAAAAGGTATTTTGGGTAAAATCATTAGCAAAAAGAATCAAATGATTCTGTTCATACTGATACATTCGCTCAATTGCACGTTTCACAATTAGTAAGCTGAACTTATTAGAACCTGCATTTTCCAACAAAACGGATCTATTTCTATTTAAACCATGATCATGCGCAAGTGCATAAATATACTCCTGAAAGATAAGTGGATATAAGAAGTAGTGTTGTTGAGATCTATTTAGCTTTAAATATCTTTGGAATTCTTCCATTTGAAATTATAGTTGAACTAAAGGTAGAGGATTTTGGGGGTTATCAATGAAACATAGTGCGATACAGTCAAAACGAGGTATTCGAGTAATAAACGAATAGATACCTCGGGGATACAGGTAAACTTATCAATGGATTATCTATCCTCTCTTTTACATTTAAACGAATAAGTTTATGTTCGTTATAGGATAACAAAAGACTTAGAAATCCTTTATTTTTTCAACCTAATCGCTCTTTTGATTTTGGAATTTTTTTATCAATATACTGTTTCTTCTACACACACATTTCTATTCCATAATGGAAAATGTCAATAGTTAGGATTCATTAAAATATAAAGAATTCGTTCATGGGATAATCCCTTCCCGTATCAGGCACTAATACATTTTTAACGTTTAATCAGATCGGGTAATCGTTCAAATTAAGAACAGAAGCTCGTTGCTTTTTCCCTATAATCAATAATCATATCATATATTCAATAAATAAATAAATTGAAGCCATTAGGGCTCTATATCCATTTATTCATCCGACTCAACTTGAAATTGAATTCATTTTGTTCCGTTTCAAAAAAGAACACAACGGTTTGTACCGATTCGGAAAGAATGAAATATTCTCAGAACTCTTCGTTGATCCGACATGCTATTTTTTCCATTCATTCCCTTTCAGGATCAGTCGTGGTCTTCCAAACTTTACCGATGGTATGGACGAATCCCTCGCTTCATCCAAATGTGTAAAAGATCCTAGCCGCACTTAAAAGCCGAGTACTCTACCGTTGAGTTAGCAACCCGAATTTATGTAAATACAATAAAAAAAATATAGATAAATAGATAAATGTCAAAATTTATAGACCACCTCTTCGTTCTTATGTTATCGACTTTTAAATCAAAACCCCTATTCTTATTATATCAAAGAGAATTCAAGGAATCCCATCATTTGAATAATATAAGGTAAAAATCAAACCGCTCGGACAAAAATAAATTTATCGACTTATCACGATGAATTATATTTGTTCGATACACTGTTGTCAATATAAATGTTGAGAAAATAATACAACAGAAAAACAAAATAAATCTAAATGGAATTTTTTTTAATACTATTAAAAAAAGGGCTTGTGTTGGATTGGCACTACATAGCTGAAAAAAGTTTAGATAGAGGAATAAAAAAATACCAAGTAGAAAAAAATATCAGATTGAATCAATAATCAATAATAAGTAACTAGAATAAAAAAGGGAGGATTCCTTGGTTATTACTTATTAGTATTCAACGAAAACCGACCAATTGAAGGAACTCCAAGAATTTTATATTTCTAGGATCAAGCAACTCGAGTTTTGTCGTTCTAGAACATGAGATTTTATAGAAGCAATGAAAAATAGATATGAGTAGAATCCAAAAAAGGAAAAAAGTATATATATAAATACAAAAATTTATATAAGAATTACTATCCCTTTATATTTCTTTATTTCCTTAATTCAATTTTGTTTGATTAGGACCAAGTTACTTAAAAACCTCTGCCTTTTTTAAAAGATCCCGAACAGTTCCTGTGGGCTGAGCGCCCTTTTCAAGGAAATATAGAATAACAGGAACGTTTAAATAACTTTGATTCTTTATCGGATCATAAAAACCTACGTTCCGAAGATCTCTTCCTTCTCTTCGGGATCGAACATCAATTGCAACGATTCGATAGACGGCTCATTGGGATAGATCTAAGTAAATGAACAAGACCCCCCCTAGAAACGTATAGGAAGTTTTCTCCTCGTACGGCTCGAGAAAAAATGATTTGGAGTTTTGTCTACGTATAGAATTCTAATTTCTGGCAAAGGAGTTGATAAAATAAATTAGAATGGGATTTAACTCATTTTTTTCTTCCCCCTTCCTGAAAAAATAAAAATCATTTGTGCCCATAACTCAAGTTGGATAATTCTCAAAGAGCTTAAAAGAAAAAAATCTTTAGGCAATTTATTTCATTTTTTGAATGGTCTTTAACCCCCTCTTGCTTGTCTCATTTAATCTTTATTATTATCCAGTTATTGAGACAATTGAAAAAACGGTGTTTCCTTGTTCTGGGATCCTTTTTTTTGTTTTAAATCAGTGGGTTTAGACATTACTTCGGTGCTTCTTAATCCTTACAAAACGGCAGCAACATACCCCTTTTGTGATTTCTTTCTATCAAAGAATCATATAAACGCTCGATTCCCGCGTGATACACTTTGAATCGAAAGACTTTTCTCAATTTCAACAAATTTTACTTTTGAATTAAAAACTTGACTGAATCGGATCCTTTCAATTTCTATATTGATATATATGATATACTTACAAAGTTGTTCCAATTTATTGATTGATATTAACCCTAGATTCTTGCCCCCTGAAAGATGAATCCATACTTTCTACCCGAGCTCCATCATGTACTATATTCATTACAACCTAACAAAAAAAGGATTCTAGTGAAAACAGAACAGATGTCGGGTCAAGAGCACCTTCATTCATAGAAAAGATGGCGGATGTAAGAATAAAAATCCACAGCGGATCGTGTCCTTCAAGTCGCACGTTGCTTTCTACCACAGCGTTTCAAACGAAGTTTTACCATAACAAAAAATTCCTCTAATTTGGAACCCCATATGGAATTGATTCAATTATGGAATCATGAATAGTCATTGGTTCCGTCGATACATAAACATATTAATCTTTACCCTTTTTTCTTCTATACAAATTCTTCTATACAAAGATGGCAAAATTTTTTTGGAAGCAATCTTAGCAAGATCCCACCTATTATTGTATGTTATTGTATGAATGCAACACTTTAACTTTACTTTTTATTAAAAAAATATCTGTTTCTTTTCGAATTGAACCATCAACGATTTAAAGCAGATAAATGGATTGACAAAAAAAAACCCCATTTTATTTTTTTGTGTGAGATAGATAAAAAAGACCGATCAAAGAGAATATTTAAGTACTTGTTCTTTCGATTCGAATTTTATTAATAAGATAAGATGAATGAATTAGGGGTTTTTCGTACCTATGAGATAGACTGAACTACAGTCTTTATTATGGATCCGTTACATATGTAACTTGATTCGTTATTAATGAGATTCGGACATACACAGATATACATCTACCTGGGACGAAAGGATTCGAACCTCCGAATACCGGGACCAAAACCCGTTGCCTTACCACTTGGCCACGCCCCATCTATACTTCCATTCTATACTAATAAAGAATAATATTAGTATTGGGTCTTGGTCAATTACAGGGCAATTTTATATATAAAATTTTTATAGATTCTTGCTAGGATTTTTACGCGTGTAGATATATAATTCAGCCGAATTCATTGATCATTACATATAATTTAATTAAGATATTCTATGAAAGTATTATTTCTTCTATTCTCCTTTGTTTGAGAATTGGGGAATTTTTGATTGGGTGGGTTCAAAGAAAAAGAAGGATTTTTGTCTACCTTACTTTACTTCATTTTCCTTATATCATTAACTCAATCAAAATGCAATTATCTCCAAGAACAAAACGCCTGTTATGCTTAATATATTTAGTTTGATCTGCATTTGTCTTAATTATGCCTTTTATTCGAGTAGTCTTTTCTTCGCCAAATTGCCCGAGGCCTACGCTTTTTTGAATCCAATCGTAGATCTTATGCCAGTCATACCTTTGTTCTTTTTTCTCTTAGCCTTCGTTTGGCAAGCTGCTGTAAGTTTTCGATGAGATCCTTAATATTATTCTAGAAAATTAATGCTTTATTAGTCTTATACTATAAACCTTCGATTCAAACATTGAAAGTCTGAAAGTCTTGGTTGGATAGCTTCGAGAAATCCAAATCTGGCTCACCCCGGATTCTCCATTCTGCCCTTTTGAAAGACCCTATATATAAGGTTAAGGTTAGGATCCCCCACAATATCTAATTGGAGGTATGAAAGAAATTTTTGGTAATGGAGGATCTATTCTCTTTTCTCATTTTTTTTCCAAAAAAAGATCTTGGAGATTGTGTAATGCTTACTCTCAAACTTTTCGTTTACACAGTAGTGATATTCTTTGTTTCTCTATTTATCTTTGGATTCCTATCTAATGATCCGGGGCGTAATCCTGGACGTGAAGAATAAAAAAGGGAGTTTTCATTTTCATTGCTTG